TAACATAATTAAATTATAACATAATTAAATGTTTTTATTTAATATATATTTAAAATATAATTTAATATATTTCTTATTTCTATTTCTTATTTAATATAAATTTAATATAATTTAATATATAACTTTAATATATAACATAATTTAATTTTAAATTAAAAAATTTTAAAATTATAGAACAAAACAAAAAAATCAAGAGCTTCGAGCCAATAAAGACTAAGAAGATTGACTCAAGAACAAATTTCATTACAAGCTCCGTTGTAAAAATAGGACCTAAGCATTAAGTAAGAAGCGATGGGAACGATGGAAGCTGTGAATGCAAAAGATTTTAGTGAAAAAGGAATCTTAATGATTCACTGGTCGGGATGGCGAAATGAAACGGAGGTCAATTCATCTATTGTAAGAAGTCAGGAGACAAGCCGAAAATTGAAATAGAAGAGTAAATATTCGCCCGCGAAAACTTTCTTTTTTTTGAATTGATAAATTTGGATGATAAAAAGAAAAAAAATATGTTCTATTTATATTTCAAAATAACAATTCAAAATAACAATATGATTTCGAAAATAGAAACTAAAATCTTTAATTGTCTATTTAAACAAGATCTATAGATTACTAATAGATTAGATTATATATAGTCTCAAAAAATGACACGATTCCATTTAAATACATGTATATCTTACTATATATCTTAATTAGTTAATTATTTAATATTTTATTTAATATTTAATTTAATTTCGAAATCTTTTTTGTTTTTTAATTCTTTTATTCGCGAGGAGCCGGATGAGAAGAAACTCTCACGTCCGGTTCTGCAGTAGAGATGGAATTCATAATCAACCATCAACTATAACCCTAAAAGAACCAGATTCCGTAAACAACATAGAGGAAGAATGAAGGGAATATCGTATCGAGGGAATCGTATTTGTTTCGGTAAATATGCTCTTCAGGCACTCGAACCCGCTTGGATCACATCTAGACAAATAGAAGCCGGTCGACGGGCAATGACACGAAATGCACGTCGTGGGGGAAAACTATGGGTACGTATATTTCCAGACAAACCAGTTACACTAAGGCCCGCAGAAACACGTATGGGTTCGGGGAAAGGATCCCCGGAATATTGGGTAGCTGTTGTTAAACCAGGTCGAATACTTTATGAAATGGCCGGAGTAAGAGAAAATAGAGCTAGAAGGGCTATTTCAATAGCAGCATCCAAAATGCCTATACGGACTCAATTGATTATTTCGGGATAAAGGCGAAAAGGGTAGAACTAACAGAAATGAGTCTTGGGTGTGAAAAAAAATTGCTTATTTCTTTATTTTTTTCTTTTTAGACAAAAAATATTTCTTTTTTTTATCCTTTACTTTACATTAAAAGAACAAATTACAAAATGATATGATTCAATCTCAGACCCATTTAAATGTAGCAGATAACAGCGGGGCTCGAGAACTGATGTGTATTCGAATCATAGGAGCTAGCAATCGTCGATATGCTCATATTGGTGACGTTATTGTTGCTGTGATCAAAGAAGCAGTACCAAATGTGCCCCTAGAAAAATCAGAAGTGGTCAGAGCTGTAATTGTGCGTACCTGTAAAGAATTCAAACGTGATAACGGTATGATAATCCGATATGATGACAATGCTGCAGTTGTTATTGATCAAAAAGGAAATCCAAAAGGAACTCGAGTTTTTGGCGCGATCGCCCGGGAATTAAGACAATTTAATTTTACTAAAATAGTTTCATTAGCTCCCGAAGTATTATAAAAGGGGATCGCGCTATTTTATAGTGGGATAGTTGAAAGAAATGGATTGAGAAATAGATTGTATCTCACGCATATACCTTTATTCATAAAATATTCATAAAATTCATAAAAAATTCATAAAAAATTCATAAAAAAAAAAAAAAAAGAAATAAGCATGTTGATTATATCAAATTTTGAGTCACCAACTATTTTAGTTCATCATGGGCAGGGACACTATTGCTGAGGTAATAACCTCTATACGAAATGCTGATATGGATAAAAAAAGAGTAGTTCGAATAAGAGCTACTAATATTGCCGAAAATATTGTAAAAATACTTTTAAGAGAGGGTTTTCTCGAAAACGTGAGAAAACATCGAGAAAGCAACAAAGATTTTTTTGTTTTAACGCTACGACATAGAAGGAATAGGAAAAGGCCCTATAGAAATCTTTTAAATTTAAAACGGATCAGTCGACCTGGTCTACGAATCTATTCTAATTATCGACTAATTCCGCGCATTTTAGGCGGGATGGGAATTGTAATTATTTCTACTTCTCGAGGTATAATGACAGACCGAGAAGCTCGGCTAGAAAGAATCGGCGGAGAAATTTTGTGTTATATATGGTAATCTTTTTAATATACAAATTGGAGCCAAAATTTACAATTTTTAATTGTAAAATAAAAAAGAAAAGGGACGAGTTGTCTAATATTGTTCCTCCTTCATTAGTTGATACTTCAAGGGGACTTTACCTGGAATGAAAGAACAAAA